TACATAGGTCGTCGATTCATCATTGGATAAAAGGGGGTTTAATCCCAATTTTTGTAATAAGCGGTTCAAATCATTTTATCCATATGAGTGTTCTTATATAGATAAATTATTCATTTTGAAAGCATCTCTATATTAATATTCATATTGTGGTAGAAAGAGTACCATGCTGCGTCTGTACTTCAAATGATTTAGCTTTAACCATAGTTAATGGTCCCACATTTTTGGTTGATAGAGAATCAAAGCGGATTTACCAACGAATAACGAAATGCTATGGTTCTTGCATATGATTTCTTTATTCAGAAGTCATTCGTGAGATAATGTACCTACTTTTCCTAGTTATAACATAAAAAGTACAGCTGGTTGGATCCAGCCTATTCTTGAAATAAACAACTCGCACACACTCCCTTTCCAAAAAAAACCAATACCCCAAGCACTACACTTAGATTTATTAGATTTGTTGCTAAAATATCGGTATTAAACCCGAAACTCCCGGCGGATGGCCAGTGGCCTAAAGAAACGAAAGAATCGGTTACATTTTTCATATGATCTCCTCTTATAGATAGACTAAAAAAAAAGAACAGAGTTCTTTTTGTATCGTCCTGCCTCCCCTTTGATATATTTGATATATATATATATTTTACTATTTCTAAATCGAGCCAAAAAAGATTCGATTTAGAAATGGTGAATTACCCCCTTCTTTATTTAAACCCTTCCTAAAAAATATAAAAGGGGGTTCCTTAGACTACGAACGGAAAGGATGAAAGCGAGTGAGTATGCTAATTCCTCATCCACAAATCAGCCCTTCCCGGGGGTTATTGCTTTTTCGAATTTATAAGATTAAACAAAAGGATTCGCAAATAAAAGTGCTAATGCTACAACCAGGCCATAAATTGTTAAAGCTTCCATAAAAGCTAGACTAAGCAATAAAGTACCTCGTATTTTTCCCTCCGCCTCAGGCTGTCTCGCGATACCTTCTACAGCTTGGCCCGCAGCAGTACCTTGACCAACTCCAGGTCCAATAGAAGCAAGCCCTACAGCCAATCCAGCAGCAATAACGGAAGCGGCAGAAATCAGTGGATTCATGATAAGTTCCTCATACAAAAAAAAATGGTTAATGATACAGTCAGCCGATGAATTCTAACTTAATATTACATCTTGAAGCTACAATTCATCCAGTCGAAGTAACTACAAACTTCAAATTTAAGTAATAATCTTATTCAAGGATCAAAACTACTTTACTTCGATATCTCTTTTTTAGTTCCTATCGACAAAGTCTTTGCGAATCCGTACGACTTTCGTCCGTCCATTTCTTTGTTCCGAACCATTCTTTGAATTCTTCGATTTTTTTCTTGATTTCATCTGTTTATTCATTGAACTCACCGTCCCAGAGGATACGGAAAGACTTCTATTGGAATAGCCATTATTGGAATAGCCATCAAATTTATAGTAGTAGGGCAAATTTAATATCTCTTTAGTTCATATATAACTAGTCAATATTTAATATCAATCACCTATACACGCCTTTCTTCCATAACGTAAACCAACTCTTCATTCATCTTAAATTCAATCGAATTCGAGAATTTTGCGTCGAAAAACAAGTTGACTTATAGCATAGCATAGCGCTTTTTTACATATAATATACCTGTTAAAACCTCCCTCTCCGATCCGAATCACCCTATTTTTTATGAATCCCTTTTTTGTTTGTAAATACTTCTTCCCCTTTCTTTATCATTCTCCCGCATGGATACAATCTAAATAGACAAATTGCTTAGGCCGAATCAGTGGATAGAAATATCATTATTTGATTGATCTAAGTTCACGCAATTTATTATTTCTGAAAATTTTATTTTGGTCAATCGCTGAAGAAAATCAACTGAAAGGGGAATCCTTCTATAGAGCACCCCTCTTTTTTTACTCACACTTCGTAAACCACAAGAATTCTTATTCAAATTCTGATTCCGAATAGGAAATATTCGGATTGGCCGACCAGCAATATAAAATGAATACCTATTCAGGAGAGAATGGTATAATATAAGTCAGGAGAGAATGGTATAATATAAGTGGATCAACCAAGAATTTTAGGAAAAAGATCTTTTAGATCTCTTTCCCCCTTTTTTTTTTACAACTCTCTCTACTCTAATATCTTTGGGGCTATTACTCTAGATTGTATATAGTGAGTTGTATATTTATATTTACTAATTAGATTAGATTTTTTTTGAGCCACGCATACATTACCTTGGGATAAGCTAAAAAAGAATCTTTCAAAAACTAGTCAATGATGGCCCTCCATGGATTCCCCTATATAAGCCGCGGCTAAAGTTGCAAAAATCAGAGCTTGAATACCACTTGTAAATAATCCAAGGAACATGACAGGTATAGGAACCACTAAAGGTACTAAAGAAACAAGAACAACAACTACTAATTCATCAGCTAATATATTTCCGAAAAGTCGAAAACTAAGTGATAAAGGCTTTGTGAAATCTTCTAAGATGTTAATGGG